TTGTTTTCTCAAAATCTGGCTCTGTTTGGGTTCTGGGTAGCGGCCCAAACAGATATACCAATAGGGATGAGGTAAGGCTTACTTATTAATTCCAGAACTACGAAAGTAAGAGGTCAGAAATCTTGGTATCCAAAGGTTCCTAAAGGACATTCCATTTTTGCTCCTAGGATTGAAGAAAAGATTATACGAAAGACTATCAAGACTTCCTAATTATCTTACACTACCTACACTAACGTAGGGTCTACTGACTCTGTCTGGAATTAGATTGGATAGGCTGATGGGAAATCAATTTAGGAGTTGTGGAAAGGACTGAAGATACTTTGTATCCATACTTACGAGAGACTCCGAGTACTCAAACATTCAATCAGGATGGTTGGTCGGCTCTTATCTTATAGAATAACAGAGTAAAAGTCAAAGTAAAAAAAAAAAAAGATTTCTTTGGTCGTGTAAGGGGATTACAAAAAAAATGTATGTAATAATGGTAGTGATGTCTCCCCATTCTTTCACAGAAAGAAAGACAGTAAGGCTTAGATCAAATAGGAAATGTAGGTATCCAATAGATAGTTATCTATCTTGATGGTATATTTTTTTTTTGCTTATGAAAGAAAGGTAACAAAACAAACAATAGGTCTTACTATTCCCACATGTTCCATTAGGAGCATTCCTTTGCAATTTGCAAGAAAGGTGTGTGTATCATATTTTTACTTAATACTTCCCAATTCTACCAGAAATCCTATAAAGAATCTGTTACAAGTGGATTCATTGAATTGGTTCATCAATAGCCTTAAGTCAGAATCCTATTTTGACTCTGCGCCATTGATTCTACTATGATTATTGATCAATAATGGAATAATTCCTTCATAGAAATAGGAGATATAATTCACATGGATATAGTAAGTCTCGCTTGGGCTGCTTTAATGGTAGTCTTTACATTTTCCCTTTCACTCGTAGTATGGGGAAGGAGTGGACTCTAGGTATATTAATAATTGATTGAGTAATCGATTGAGTAATCGATTGAGTAATCGAATTGTATCAATTGTTTAATTGATCGTTTTGCATTGATCGTTTTTCGAAGCTTTATTTTTAAAAAGCTTGTCTTTCTTTCAAAATTCTACTGGAAAGACAATAATGAATAATAACCATTCGATCAAACAACGAATGATTACTATAGTTTAGTTGTATTTCAAAACTCAAATCTACGCATGATAGGAAATTTTTTCCAACCGAATTCCTCCTAAATATTCTGTTTGGATAAACCTGTTCTTACCAGAATTATGGATATTACAATGAGAAAAAACCAATCCCTAGTTTTTTCTTTATTTGTTTCTCTCTTTCTTTACTTTCACTGTTCTAAGAACAAATCGTTCTGCTATTAGATTACGACGATACTTACTTTCTACTGGAAGTGACTAGTGGTTGTCCAAAGAGGTTCTACACATAATAAAATTTGATCTTTCTTCCGCTGAGTGATCCACCACATATCATACATTTAACATTTTAGACTCCTAGAGATTTTTTTATGCTTTTTTTATTCATCTCATGTCATGTTTAAGCATGAAAAATGATCCGAGTCCCCTTTACTAATCTACTTCCTTTCAAAATCTGAAGAAGTTACCATAGAACTTCGTAAATGATCTGTTAATGGCTCAATCAATGATTTCTTGGGATGGGAAATCAAAAAAATTCCTTGGTTTTGTTTTCTTTTGCTATAGTATATTCCTATACTATTCTTCCTCTATTGATTCTTTTGATGGATCCCGGAACCTATATATAAAATTATAAGAAACCTAGGAATTAGAAGAATTGGCCTTCGATTATTTTGGGTTGATCGAAATCGAGTGGATGTAGCGAAAAAAAGAAATAGAATTAGACTGCTATTTCGATGTACTAGTCTACTATTTAGAATTGATCTATATAAACCCTCCATTTAGATAAAGTCTATATCTGTATACAATACAACTTTATATGATAATATCATTGTATACAATATTAGATAATATAAAATACTCTAAAGTGTGGTAGAAAGGACTATATATAGTCCTTTCTACCACATTTGATGATTCCAACCAGATCATTTCATTTAAGACTTGGAATTTTCTTTTAATCCCTTTCTTTCATTTCTTCAATCATTGAAAAAAGGATTGATAAGAACTAATAATTCAGATTCAAATTAATCATTTTGACTGACTGTTTTTACGTAGATAATAAGTAAAAAAGCAGTAGGAACTAGAATGAACAGTGCAGTAGCAATAAATGCGAGAATATTGACTTCCATAATTTCATTATTTATTTTTTTTTCTTCGCAATAACTCGGGATGTAATCCCATAGAGATGAGAAATTTAACTCCTGTAAATTCATTGGGATGAATTGATCCTGATGATACTGAATAGGATCAATATTATGAATAACAATATCTGATCTATCAAATCGATTCATCGTCGAGAATTGAATAGTATAACATGGGAAGATCCTTTATCCATACTAATTACGAAATGGGAT